CGGTAAATAAAATTCTAGGGGAGGATATACTAGTGAATATAGGTAAAATAAAACGGTTTATTGATATTGGATTTGATAAATACCAATACAATGAATTGTTTCCGATCCTAATTGACATCATAACGAAATTCATTTGATTCATACATGTACCCGCTAATTTAACAGAGATCCAACATATTTCATTGAATGATTGATAAAGAAATTTGGCGCAGTCTCGGAACTAAATTATGAACTAAATTATTGGCGGAAAAAAATGCTATAGAATCGTGAAAGATGGAAAGATCCTCCGTATCGAGTCATACCATTCCATTCTATTGACAATTTAAAAAAACTGTTCATACTATGAGCATAGTATGATGGCGATCCTGCAAGTATGGTATGCCCCCATCGTCTAGTGGTTCAGGACATCTCTCTTTCAAGGAGGCAGCGGGGATTCGACTTCCCCTGGGGGTAGGGTACTACGAAAGGAAGTTGATCATGGATTATCAATAAGCCTGGAATTTATTCTTCCTGGGTCGATGCCCGAGCGGTTAATGGGGACGGACTGTAAATTCGTTGGCAATATGTCTACGCTGGTTCAAATCCAGCTCGGCCCAAAAATTCGCCGATCTACCACGAAAAGGTATCATATAACCCATTTTGTGCTCTCCAGAAATGCCCGATCCCCCAATACGGAAGAGAATTTTTCTTCTCTGATATATCTATAGCACTATTTATTTACTCTATTTTTCCAACAAATTAGGATCTGTAAGTATAAAATAAAATCTAAGGAAAGGGGTAAAGAAAAAACCCTTTTTCATTGAAAGAGTAATTATCCCATTTATTTGGCAATAACGAAAGGATTACTAGTAATCCAGGTCGTTCTCATTAAAGCGCATACCCATATGGGTATCAATCAATATATCACTCATGGCTCTGTTACAACACGCCAATTTGAATCTAAATTCTAAATTGAAAGGGTTAGAATAAAATCATAAAAATATGTATACATAATACTTTATTTTATTATGGTATTTACTTGGGATTGTAGTTCAATTGGTCAGAGCACCGCCCTGTCAAGGCGGAAGCTGCGGGTTCGAGCCCCGTCAGTCCCGACGGATCCAATAAAAAAATATATCAATTCCGCTCTCTATTTTTTGGGAAAGATTTTTTGTGAAAGAAAGTAAGTAGAATTTCATTCCCAACGGCAATCCCTCTTCTTTATTTTTTTTTTCTTTTTTATTTCACATTTATCAGCAATGGGGGAATTTCCATTTCTTTGACTAGTACTGATTCGATTGATGGGAGATAGACATATGTGGATTAGGACAATTATTGGTAGCATCAGATTCAGGATTCCAAGAGATACCATACTGTACTGGGTATGGCTTTTTCGATTACTCCTGATCTGTCGAATAGAGTAGAGTACTGTATGTTTCCCGGAAGTACATATATAAATGGAATTTGCACGATATAAAATAACTTTAACATAGTTATTGTAATAGAATACTTTCAGGGATCGCTTTTTTATTAGGGGGGGTGCAATTTTTTTATTAAGGGGTTTCCTTGAAAGAACAAACTTTTGAAATTTTTAGCTAAAAATAAATAAAATAGTTAATTTGATGGAATATTCGATTTTTTTATACCGAAACTTGTACTCGTCTTTATCATCCTTCTTTTGTTTTCCAAGAAGATTAGATTAGATCAGTAAAAAAAGAAGTTTCGAACTTCTTCCTTTTTTTTTATTTAGCTTCTATTGTTTGTTGGGGGTTGTTTAGAATCAACGGTAAGTGTAAGGGCGGTTCAATGATACTTCATCAGATGGTTGTACAAAGAGGGCGGTAGGTGATAGAAAAGAAAGAATGAAAAAGAATGCTAAAAAAAAAAAAAGGAATTATTGGTTGGATCAGGAATAAAATTTGGAGTTCGGTATGGATAAAAGATCTTCCTATGTTATACTATTCAATTCTTGACGATGAGTTGATTTGATAGTGCAGATATTGTTATTCATGATATTGATCCGATTCGATATCATCAAGATGTAATTCATCCCATTGAATTTACAAGCGAAAGATTTATTATCTCTATGGGATTAACTCCCGAGTTATTGCGAATTAAAGAAAAATGAAACAATGAGATTATGGAAGTAAATATTCTCGCATTTATTGCTACTGCACTGTTTATTCTAGTTCCTACCGCTTTTTTACTTATAATATACGTAAAAACAGTCAGCCAAGGTGATTAATTTGAATTAAACTTGACTTTTTAGTTCTTATCAATATTATCAATAATTGAAGAGAAGAAAGGGATTCAAATTTCGCGTCTTAAATGAAATGGGCAGACTAGAATTAGCCGTATTCTATGAAATACGATAGTATGGTAGAAAGAAATATCTGAATCTTTCTACCATACTATCTACTATTGTTATTGTAGTGTATATAAGGTGTATTGTAATCCGGGTTAATTTAATAGAGATCAATCTACAATAGTATCGTCATATTCCTATATATTGGTATATATCGATATCAATTACATATTATATATAATGTATATAGTGCCCCCCCAATTCTATTTCTTTGCTTTATCCATCTGTCTTGTATTTAATTTGTGTTGATTTCAATCAATTTGAAATAATTGAAAAGTGACTCGTACGATTCTAATTCCTGGATTGCTGATTATTTTCAATATGAATCCCGATCAAAAGAATCAAGGGCCTCTTCGATGGGTATAATAAAAGAAAATAAAGTAATCTTTTTATTAGCATTCCGACGAAGAAGTCATTGATCGATCAGTTGACATATGATCTATGGAAACTTCTTCGGATTTCAAAAAAGGGGGGGGGGAAGGATTAGTAAACCTCTTTTAACGTTTGAACAGTGAGTTCAATAAAACAAGTACAACATAAATAAAATTTCCAAAATATTAAAACAAACGGGAAGTGCGCAATATGTGACTCGCCCAAGACAATATTTTAGTCTGTGTAGTATCTCGTTAGAGAACTACTATGTCTGTGTTGTTTCCGATAGAAAATGTGTATCTACGTAATGTAATAACAGAACTATTTTCTCTTTGAATAAAGGGAAACAAAAAAGTAAAATAAAAAAAGTGCAACTCTTCCTCACGGTCCATATCTAATTTTAGTAAGAGTCGGTTCATCGAAATAGAAAATTGATCAAGAATTCAGTTGGAATAAATTTACTACCATTTGTATTTCTTTTACTTTGTATTCTTTTTACTTTCGAAATACAAACACGGAAATAATTGAAATATTTGTTTGATTGAAAGAGTATTCTTCATATATATTATTCATAAACTATATTACTACACTAAAACCCAAGAGAATTTTGAAATGCAGATATTTTTTTATTTCTATTTCAATTTAAAAATTGAATTTTAAATTGAAATAGTGTTGAAATAATGAAATTTCAACTAAAAAAAGCTTTTCAGAACTGAACGATTTATAAAAAAAATTGATACAGTTTAATTCCTAAACTCAATTACAATTAGTAGTACTTCTAGAGTCCACTTCTTCCCCATACTACGAGTGAAAGGGAAAATGTAAAGACTACCATTAAAGCAGCCCAAGCGAGATTTACTATATCCATGTGAATTATGTCCCCTATCTATGAAGGAATTCTTGAATTATTGTTCACTAATAAATAATAGTGGAATCACTGGCGCAGAGTCAAAAATTCTGACCTAACGTCGTTGATGAAACAATCCAATAAATCCAACTCTAACTTATAAGGGGTCTTATAAGATTTCTAGTATAATCAGAAAAGATTAAGCACAAGCAAAATATGCGGAGACCCCCTTGGAAGTATCAAAGAAATGCTACTAATATGTAGAAATACTAAAAATCTATTCTTTCTTTTGTTGTCCTTCATTAAGTTAAGTAAAAAGTCTAAAAAAATAGAAGAAAGGTAGATCACTACCCAACCCATACCCTATTTCTTTCCCATTTTGTTTTGATCTAATCCTTACCCCTTATTGTCTCTATGAAACAATCGGAGGACGCCCTATTATGTTCTGTTCTTAACTAGGGGTTAACGAAAAAAGAAAAAAGGTATAGTATATAAGGTATAAAAGGTATATTAAGTAAAAGCCAATTACTCATTCAATCGAATTAATATTGATTGAATGCCGGAGTACTCAAAGACTTTGATGAATATGTATACAAAGTATCTTCTGGCCTTTCCGCAACTAAAAACGAAATTTGATTTCCGTCCTGCTATCCAATCTAATTCAAAACCCGGCCCGTAGACACTCCGTTAGTAATGGAAGGACTATCACGATTTATCAGTTTCTTCCGTTTGCTTCCGCCGGAAAAATTTCCCAAATTCTATCAGCAAAACAGAAGAAGGTATGTCAATTCTTTTGGTGATTAGGCGACACCCGGATTTGAACTGGGGAAAAAGGATTTGCAGTCCCCCGCCTTACCGCTCGGCCATGCCGCCAAAACGATACCAAATCAAAATCTATCAAAAAATTATCCTTTTGTCTTCTTATTTATTGTACTTGTATTTTGAATCTTAATCCCGTTTTCCTTAATTCCTTTTCTAAAAGAAATCTTTCTTTTTTGTTTGAGTTGGATCCATCCCTTCGATTGATTGTATAGTATCTTAAAACCATACAATCTCTAAAAATTTCCCTTACTTTTCTAGTGAAAAACAAAATTTTGATTTTTCAGTCATAAAAGAAAAAATTCAGCACAAACTGGAACCGTTAACTATTATATAATTCATGAATGATTCGTAAATTTGAATCTCAAATTGCGTTTCCTTAATGATATAAGAAAATCAAAATTGATACAATCAGTATTGGTTTTTTTATTGAAAAAAAATCCTTCGCAATTTCAATTATAACAGCAATTCCGGGTATATATAAATCCCAGAACATAAATTGGTACACAATATTATCTAATCGGGTAGTTTATCTGTATACGATGTCCATAAGTAATTTTCAGGAAATTCTCATGCTTCCATTCTATTTTTACCATTTTTTATTGAATAGCAATTCTG